TAGTATATACAAGAATTTACTGAGAGGTGAATAAGTTGAGGGGTTTTGGTTAGGTAGTGGTTTGTTTTACAGTTTTTTTACGAATGCTAAAATTTAAGTTAAATTTTGTGAACCACTAGAATGAATAAAGCCTCAGTAAGGAAGGTGAGTTTTTCCTTCTTTCTTTTTGGTGTTTTTGGGGGTTTGGCACTGAATTTTTGAGGTGGGGGAGGGGGGGATTTGAGAATAAAATTTTAGTAGATGTTGGTAATTATGTCTTACAAACATGAATGATTAGTCTTTTGGGCTTGTTTTATGTGGATTAATGATCCTTAACTAGAAGGTTCGTCTAGGTGATGAGCTGACCTTCATGCCTTGACGGCTATGTTGATGAAGGCGTCCTAAAATATAAAAATACCAAATGTCTGACACCACAGTTATGTTGATCATGGGCTGATTAGACCCGTTACCATCGAGATGTCTTATTTAAGGGGAACGTATGGACGATGAACCAATTGATGGCCCTGAAGTAAGAACCAGATGCCTGATAAAGTTTCAGGATAGTCACCCCCAAGTTGTATGGGCCCGGAGCGAGAAGAGAGGGACTAGTGGGCGGGTTGTTGATTTCACGGAGGATGGTAGAAATTGAAACCAATTGGGGTCGGGGATAGTCATATGGAAGAGAAAGAGTTAATGACTATAATGGTGCATGTCTAATAACACAGTTATGTCTAATAAGCATTATTTTAATGTATTTAAGAATATTCATGTTGGTGTAAATTTTAATTGAGTTTAAGTGAAATATCCTAATGAATTGATTTATATTACATGCTTATATGCTTGGGGAAAATAATTTAATGTACAATATACATAAATGTTTTAATGTTCTAGATTTATATTTATGTACTGTCAAGAAGTAGTTTAAGTAGAATATCAGCTTTGGGTGTTGATGGTAGGGAAAGATTCCTTCTTCTTGATGTCCTGAGAAGAATTATTCTTCATTTTTGGTTTACAAGACCAAAGTAATATTTATACTATCAGGGCATGGGTTTCATTTTAGTATTTTGTCTTCGATGATTCCGGAGATTGGTATAAGAATTAAAATGATTGAGAAGTAACTGATGGAGGCTAGTTGTCCAATGATAATGAATGGATGTTCAACTGGTTGACCCCCAATTCATGTTAGAATAAGGAGGTTAGCTACTAGGATTCAGTAAAGGGTTTGGGTGATTGGGGGGGAACTGAGGCTTCGTTGTTTGGAAGTGTGTAGGAGTGGTAGGAGAGCTAGGATTAAAATTGATAGGACTAGGGCTACTACACCTCCTAGTTTGTTAGGGATGGAGCGTAGGATAGCATAAGCAAATAGGAAATATCATTCTGGTTTGATGTGGGGTGGAGTGTTTAGGGGGTTGGCTGGGGAGTAGTTGTCTGGGTCTCCTAGAAGGTCTGGGAAAAATAGGACTAGTGTTATTAGGAATAGAAGTAGAATGAAAATGCCTAGCAGGTCTTTGATTGTATAGTAGGGATGAAATGGGATTTTGTCTGCGTCGGAGTTTAATCCTGTGGGGTTGTTTGATCCAGTTTCGTGGAGAAATAGAAGGTGGACGATTGCTAAGGCTGCAATGATGAAGGGGAGAATAAAGTGGAATGCGAAAAAACGTGTCAGAGTTGCTTTATCTACTGAGAAGCCGCCTCAGATTCATTCTACTAAAGTGGTTCCGATGTATGGGATAGCTGAAAGAAGATTTGTAATTACTGTGGCGCCTCAGAAAGATATTTGTCCTCATGGGAGGACATACCCTATGAATGCAGTTGCTATAATTGCAAATAGGAGAATGACCCCAATGTTCCATGTTTCTAGGAAGATGTATGATCCGTAGTATATCCCTCGTCCTACGTGAAGGAATAAGCAGATGAAGAATATGGAGGCTCCGTTAGCATGAAGGTATCGGATTAGTCAGCCGTAGTTTACATCTCGGCAGATATGGGTAACTGATGAAAATGCTGTTATTGTATCGGATGTATAATGTATTGCTAGGAATAGGCCTGTGATAATTTGTACGATAAGGCATATGCCTAGGAGAGAGCCAAAGTTTCATCATGATGAGATATTAGACGGAGCGGGTAAGTCAATGAAGGCATGATTAATAATTTTAAGGAGGGGGTGGGTTTTTCGGATGTTTGTCATTAGGGGTTTCTATAGTTGAATTACAACGATGATTTTTCATGTCATTAGTCACAGTTGAATGCTGTGTAGAAATAATGACAAATTATATGTTTACTTTAAGTTTATTATTTTTGACTGGTTGCTTAGGCTTGGCGTTGAAGCCTTCGCCAATTTATGGGGGTTTCGGTTTGATTATTAGTGGTTGCATTGGATGCCTGATGGTTTTAGGTTTTGGTGGGTCATTTTTGGGTTTAATGGTGTTTTTGATTTATTTGGGTGGGATGCTGGTTGTGTTTGGTTACACGACTGCTATGGCTACTGAGGAGTACCCGGAAACTTGAGGGTCTAGTTGATTAATTTTTAGTTTTTTAATTGCGGGTCTTTTTATGGAGGTGGTAATGTTTTATTTGCTTAGTTTTTATGATGAGGTTGAGTTAGTTGATTTTGATGGGTTAGGTGATTGGTTAATATATGAGATTGATGATGTTGGAGTGATGTTGGAAGGTGGAGCGGGAGTTGCGGCTATATATAGTTGTGCGACTTGGATGATGGTAGTGGCTGGGTGGTCTTTGTTTGCTGGCATTTTTATTATTATTGAAATCACTCGGGGCTAAGAATATAGAGAGCGAAGATGAGTGAGATTGTGATTAGGAAAGATATAAAGTATAATTTGACTAATCCTTTTTGGTTGGTTATTATTTTGGATATATAAGTGTGTGTGATTGAGGTAGATTTTGGGATCGATTTTTCTAGTCAAATCAGGTCTAGGAGGTTTGAAGATAACTTATAACTAGGATTAAGGGTTTTTTGGGGAATAATTCGGTGGATAATTGATGGGAAGTATCCTAGAGAGGTTGAGAAAGATGTTGGTTTGGAAGTGGTTTTTATAGAAAAATTTAGGGTTATATTGTTAAGTTCTAGGGCTATGACAAAGCCTAGGATTGAAATTAGTAGGGCTGTGGCTTTAAGATATCAGGGTATTGTGAGTATTGGGATGTTGGTTGGGGGAATGTTGAGTGAGATAAGGAAGCCGGCGAAGATGCTTCCGAGTGCTAGTCGTTTAATGGGGTTGATAAGGTCTGGGTTGCTTTCGTCTATGGTGATTAGTGGGGAGTAGCGTGGTTTTGTTATGGTAACGAAGTAGATGATACGTATGCTGTATATGGCAGTTATGGATGTGGCAATTAGAGTGATTATTAGGGCTCAGGCGTTGGTGTTGCACGTGTTAATAGATTCAATGATTAGGTCTTTTGAGTAGAAGCCTGTAAGAAATGGCATACCGGTTAGGGCTAGGCTTCCGATGATGAAGCAGGATGATGTAAATGGTATTGTTTTTATTATATTACCTATTTTTCGGATGTCTTGCTCGTCATTTAAATTGTGAATGAATGACCCGGAGCATATGAATAGTATGGCTTTGAAAAATGCGTGGGTACAAATGTGAAGAAAGGCTAGGTGGGGTTGGTTAATTCCTAAGGTTACTATTATTAAACCTAGTTGGCTTGATGTAGAGAAAGCTACGATCTTTTTAATGTCATTTTGGGTTAGAGCGCAGATTGCTGTAAATAGTGTGGTAAGGGCCCCAAGGCATAGTATAGCTGTTATAATGGTGCTGTTATTTGAGGTTAGTGGGTGAAATCGGATTATTAGGAAAATGCCTGCGACGACTATAGTGCTTGAGTGTAGTAGGGCGGAGACGGGGGTTGGTCCTTCTATGGCTGATGGGAGCCATGGGTGTAGGCCAAATTGGGCTGATTTTCCTGTGGCGGCGATTAGGAGTCCTGAAAGGGGGACTAAGTCATTGCTGTTGACTAAGAAGATTTGTTGGAGCTCTCAGGAGGCCGGAGCTCAGCAGAATCAGGTTATAGCTAAAATAAAGCCCACATCTCCAATTCGGTTGTATAGAATTGCTTGGAGGGCTGCTGTGTTGGCGTCTGCGCGGCCATATCATCATCCGATAAGTAAGAATGATATGATTCCTACTCCTTCTCATCCGATGAAAAGTTGAAATAAGTTGTTAGCTGATGTTAAAATTAATATGGTAATTAGAAATAGTATTAAGTATTTAATGAATCGATTAATTTGAGGGTCTGAGTGCATATATCAAGAGGAAAATTGTATGATTGATCAAGTCACGAATAGGGCTACTGATAGGAATAGGATTGAGAAATAGTCAATTTTAAAGCTTATTGTAAGTTTAACAGAGTTGATAGTAATTCAGTGTCAGGTAGAGATTATGTATTCTGTGTTGTAGTGAAAAAATAGTAGTAGAGGTAGTAGGCTTAGGAAAAATGAATACTTGATTGATGAGGTGGCGTATGATGGGTAATTAATGATTTTGATTAGGTTTGTTATGGAAATGATGATAGGTGTTGTGAGTAAGATGAGGATTGTAAGGATTGAGGATGTTATTATGTTTATTACTTTTATTTGGAGTTGCACCAAGGTTTTTGGTTCCTAAGACCAATGGATTACTTCTATCCTATAAAAGTAAGAAAGCCATATTTTTAGGTATGGAGGCAGGAATTAGCAGTTCTTGCATGCTTTCTTGGTAAATAAAGAGTTTTATCTCTTGTTGTTAGATTCACAGTCTAATGTTTTTTGTAAACTATATCTACATAATATAGGGCCTGCAATGAGTTTGGGGTTAATTGTAAGTAAGACAAGGGGGATACTGTGGAGCGCTAGCAGTGTAAGTTCTCGTGTGTGGGAGGGTTGTAAGTTAATTATATGGCTAGTTAATTTACCTCGTTGGGTTGTAATAATTATATATATTGTATATATTCCTGTAATGATGATGTTTGAAGCTATGAGGATGATGGAGGGGTTTGATCAGGAGAATATTGATATTACAATAAATAATTCTCCTAAAAGGTTGATTAGTGGAGGTAAGGCTAGGTTAGCTAGGCTTGCTAATAATCATCATGTAGCTATTAGTGGGAAAATTATTTGTAGGCCTCGGGCTATGATTATAGTTCGGCTGTGAATGCGTTCATAGTTAGTATTTGCTAGGCAGAAGAGGAGTGATGAAGTTAGGCCGTGGGCAATTATTAGGATGGTGGCTCCTATGAAGCTTCATGGTGTTTGAATCATAATAGCTGCAATGACTAAGGCTATGTGACTAACGGATGAGTAAGCAATTAATGATTTTAGGTCTGTTTGACGGAGACAGATTGAGCTGGTTATGACTATGCCTCATAGCGATAATATAATAAATGGATATGCTATATTTTTTGTTAGAGGGTCCAGGATAATAGCGATTCGTATTATGCCATAGCCTCCTAGTTTTAAGAGAATGGCTGCTAAGATTATGGAGCCTGCGATTGGAGCTTCTACGTGAGCTTTGGGTAATCATAGGTGAACTCCGTATAGAGGTATTTTGATGAGAAAAGCTATTATACATGCTAGTCATAAGATATTGTTAGATCATGTTAGGTCTAGAGAGTGTGTTGTAAGGGAGAGGAGTAGAAAATTGAGGGAGCCTATTGAGTTTTGAATCGAGATAAGGGCAATTAGAAGAGGAATAGAGCCGATTAGTGTATAAAATAGGAAGTAAATTCCTGCGTTTAGGCGTTCTGTTTGATTGCCCCATCGGGTGATGATAATTAAAGTGGGAATGAGGGTGGCCTCAAATAGGATGTAGAATAGGATAAGTTCGGTTGCGGAGAATGTTATAATAAGTAATGTTTGGAGGCAGACGAGCATTGAGATATAAAATTTTTGGTGGGTTGTTGGTTCTTTTTTTATATGATTTTGGCTTGCCAGAATCATTAGTGGGAGGAGTCAAGTTGTTAAAATAATTAGTGGGGTAGATAGTGGATCAGAGGAGAATGTGATTGAGAAGTTTAAGTAGTTTTCATCGTTTTGTCATAATAGGGTCAGGCTTAGAAGGCTTACTAAGAAGCTGTATGAGGTTACGTTGGTTCAGATTTTTTTGTCTTTTGATAGTCATGTTAGTGGGAGAAGTATGAGTGATGGGAGAATAATTTTTAGCATTGTAGAAGATTAAGATTCTGAACATAGTCTGTTCCATATGTGTTTGATACTTTTACTAGTAGGGCTAAGCCTACTGCTGCTTCGCAAGCGGCAAATACTAAGATAGTAATAGGGATAGGTATGGAGATTATGGAGTTAGAGTTTAGGGTAGATATTGAGGTTATAATAAATAGGGATAGTATTATTCCTTCTAGGCATAGGAGTGTAGATATGAGGTGGGAACGAAATATTAAAGTGCCTAGAAGAGATAGGGTGAATGCCAAAGTTAAGTTGAGTAAAGCAGATGTCATTGTTGGTAATTATGATTATTATCATAATCTAATGAGTCGAAATCATTAATTTTATTTAAACTAATTACCAGTTATTCTGTTCATTCAAGCCCTTTTTGTGTTCACTCATAACTGAGGCCTAGGGCTAGAATGGTGACTAAAACAAAAGCTGTTGTGGTTATTGTAAGAGTACTAGTTGTTTGAATTGCTCATGGGAGTGGGAGTAGTAAAGCAATTTCTAAGTCAAATAATAGAAATGTGATTGCTACTAGGAAAAATTTTATTGAGAATGGGAGGCGTGCGGAGCTTGTTGGGTCAAATCCACATTCGTACGGGTTTGCTTTTTCAGAGTAAACATTCATTTGGGGTAGTCAGAATGCGATAGAAACGAGGGTTAGGGAGAGTAAGATATTAATTGTAATAATAAGGAATAAATTGATTACTTTCTTCCGAGCATTTTCGGAGTCTACTGATTGGAAGTCAGTTATATTAGTTATACTAAGAAAGCAGGATCCTCATCAATAGATGGAGACGTATAGGAACAGTCAGACTACGTCAACGAAGTGTCAGTATCATGCTGCTGCTTCAAATCCGAAGTGATGTTTGGATGTGAAATGAAATTTTAGTTGTCGTAGAAGGCAGACAATGAGGAAAGTTGAGCCAATAATTACGTGTAGGCCGTGGAATCCTGTTGCTATGAAGAATGTTGAGCCGTAAATTCCGTCTGAGATGGAGAAGGAGGTTTCGAAGTACTCTGAGGCTTGGAGGATAGTAAAATATAGGCCTAGGAGAATGGTGATAAATAAGGCTTGATTTATGTGGTTTCGTTTACCTTCTATTAGGCTGTGATGAGCTCATGTGATAGAAACCCCTGATGCTAGCAGGACTGATGTATTCAGAAGAGGTACTTCTAGGGGGTTTAGTGGTGTAATTCCTGTTGGTGGTCAGCAGCCACCTAGGTCATGTGTGGGAACCAAGCTGGAGTGATAGAACGCTCAGAAAAATCCGGCAAAGAAGAAGATTTCGGATACAATGAATAGAACTATTCCATATCGTAATCCTTTTTGTACAATGGGGGTGTGATGACCTTGGAATGTTCCTTCTCGGATAATGTCTCGTCATCATTGGTATATAGTTAGAATATTTGCTAGAAGGCCTAGTGATAGAAGAGTTGTGGAGTTGTAGTGAAATCATATTACTAAGCCAGATGTAAGGAGGAGGGCTGAAAAAGCTCCTGTTAGTGGTCATGGGCTTGGGTTGACTATATGATATGCGTGGGTTTGGTGGGTCATTATGTATTATCATGTAAATATAGGCTTACTAGGAGTGTAAAGACGTATGCTTGAATTAGGGCTACAGCAAATTCAAGTATTGTAAGTAGGAGTAGAATAATAAATGTAATAGTGGCAGTTGGTGGGCTAATATCTATAAGTACTAGGGTGGCTCCTCCGATTAGGTGCATTAGTAGATGTCCTGCGGTGATGTTAGCTGTTAGTCGTACTGCTAATGCTATTGGTTGAATAAATAGACTGATGGTTTCGATAATGATTAGTATAGGAATAAGTGAGATGGGTGTTCCTTGTGGGAGGAAGTGGGCTAAAGAGTTTTTTAGTTTATGTCGGAATCCTAAGATTACAGCCCCAGCTCATAGTGGAATAGCTATGCTTAGGTTTATAGATAGTTGGGTGGTTGGAGTGAATGTGTGGGGGAGAAGGCCTAATAGGTTTGTTGAGCCAATAAATATAATTAAGGAAACAATTATTAGGGCTCAAGTTCGTCCTTTTGGTGTATGAATCAATATTATTTGTTTAATAATAAGCTTAATTAGTCAGTGTTGAAATGAGTGGAGGCGGTTATTAATTAGGCGTTCCGATGATGGGAATAGAATGGATGGAAATATGATAATGGCTACAACAATTGGCAGTCCTATTATTGTTGGGGTAATGAAAGAGGCGAATAGATTTTCGTTCATTTTGTTTCTCAAGGGGTTTTTGTTTCTTTTGTTGTTACTACTTTTTGTGTAGGGGCTGCAGGGAAGGTTTGAGAGGAGATTTTTAATTGGAAGAGGATAAACAGGGTAGTTATCGAGGAAACAATTGTAATAAATCATGTGGATGTATCTAATTGTGGCATATCATTGTGGAGATTTATGGTCTCTAATTTTAACTTAAAAGGTTAACGCTCTAAGCTTCGCAATGATTTTAAATTATTGAAGCTGATCAGTTTTCAAAGTGTTTTAGAGGGACTATTTCAAGGACAATAGGCATAAAGCTGTGATTTGATCCGCAAATTTCGGAGCATTGGCCGTAGAATAGGCCGGGACGGTTTGATGTTACTGTAGCTTGATTTAGGCGACCTGGGATTGCGTCAGTTTTTAATCCTAGCGATGGAACGGCTCATGAGTGTAAAACGTCTTCGGATGAAATTAATATGCGGATTGGAAGTTCTATTGGTAAGACCACTCGGTTATCGACTTCTAAGAGGCGGAGTTCACCTGGTTTAAGGTCGTTGGTTGGAGTTATGTAAGAGTCGAAGCATAGATCTTCGTAGTCAGTGTATTCGTAACTTCAATATCATTGATGTCCTATAGTTTTTACTGTTAGCACTGGGTTGTTGATTTCGTCTATTATATATAAAATTCGGAGGGAGGGGAGGGCAATTAGAATTAGGATAACGGCTGGAAGGATAGTCCAGATTGTTTCGACTTCTTGGGCGTCTATCGTGCTGGTATGGGTGAGTTTTGTTGTTAATATTAGTGAAATAATGTACAAGACTAAGGAGCTGATAAGGAATACAATTATTAGTGTGTGGTCATGGAAGTTTGTGAGTTCTTCTATAATGGGAGATGTAGCGTCTTGTAAGCCTAATTGGAAGGGGTAAGCCATATAAGATATATAGATTTCAGTCTATAATTTAACTTTGACAAAGTTATGTAATTATTTTACTAATATCTTATAGAGAAAGACATAGTGGTTATGAAATTGGCTTGAAACCAGTTCTAGGGGGTTCGAATCCTTCCTTTCTTATTTAACTTTTACATAGGAAGGCTCTTCGAATGTGTGGTAGGGAGGTGGGCATCCGTGAAGTCATTCTAGATTAGTAGAAGAATAAGAGATTGATAGGACTTCTCGTTTTGATGCAAAAGCTTCTCAAATTATGAAAATTATTACAAGTACAGCTGTTAGTGAAATGAATGATCCTATAGATGAGATTGTATTTCATGTAGAATAGGCATCTGGATAGTCGGAGTAGCGTCGTGGTATACCTGAAAGGCCTAGGAAGTGTTGAGGGAAGAATGTTATGTTTACTCCTACAAATATAATGGCGAAGTGGGCTTTTGCTCATATGTCGTCTAGAGTATACCCTGAAAACAGTGGGAATCACTGCAGAGCTCCGGCTATAATAGCAAATACTGCTCCTATGGATAAAACATAGTGAAAGTGGGCTACTACATAATATGTATCGTGAAGTACAATGTCAAGGGATGAGTTTGATAGGACAATACCAGTCAACCCGCCCACTGTAAATAAGAAGATGAAGCCTAGGGCTCATAGTATAGCGGGAGATCATTTGATATTTCCGCCGTGTAGGGTTGCAAGTCAGCTAAATACTTTTACGCCTGTAGGAATTGCGATAATTATAGTGGCAGATGTAAAGTAAGCTCGTGTGTCTACGTCTAGGCCTACTGTAAACATGTGGTGTGCTCACACGATAAATCCTAGGAAACCGATAGATATCATGGCTCATACTATACCTATATACCCAAATGGTTCTTTCTTTCCAGAGTAGTAAGTAACTACGTGTGAGATAATTCCAAATCCTGGAAGGATGAGAATGTAAACTTCTGGATGGCCGAAGAATCAGAATAGGTGTTGGTAGAGAATAGGGTCACCTCCTCCAGCGGGGTCAAAGAAAGTTGTATTTAGATTTCGATCTGTTAAAAGTATTGTAATGCCTGCTGCTAGGACTGGTAATGAAAGAAGTAGAAGAACAGCTGTGATTAATACTGATCATACAAATAGGGGTGTTTGGTATTGAGTCATAGCGGGGGGTTTTATGTTAATAATAGTAGTAATAAAATTAATAGCCCCTAAAATAGAGGACACTCCAGCTAGGTGGAGGGAGAAAATTGTTAAATCCACTGATGCCCCGGCGTGAGCTAGGTTGCCGGCTAGGGGTGGATAAACCGTTCATCCTGTTCCTGCTCCAGCTTCTACTATGGAAGATGCTAGTAGAAGAAGGAATGATGGTGGAAGAAGTCAAAAGCTTATATTGTTTATTCGTCGGAATGCCATGTCAGGGGCTCCAATTATTAGAGGGACAAGTCAATTTCCGAAGCCTCCGATTATTATTGGCATAACTATAAAGAAAATTATTACGAATGCATGGGCTGTAACAATCACATTATAAATCTGATCATCACCTAGAAGAGCTCCTGGTTGTCCTAGTTCTGCTCGAATTAAAATACTTAGAGCTGTTCCTACTATTCCTGCTCAGGCACCAAATAATAAGTAGAGGGTTCCGATATCTTTGTGGTTAGTTGAAAAGAGTCAACGATTTACGAACATAGGTAAGGTGGCTGAGTAAGCATTAGACTGTAAATCTAAAGACGGGGGTTAAAGCCCCTCCTTATCAAGCCTTAAGGTGATAATGCCGGAGCTCTGCAGAATTCGAAGGTGTAGGGAGGTACCCTACTAAGGCTTCTCCCGCCTCTTTTTTTTTTATAGGCGGGAGAAGTAGATTGAAGCCAGTAATAGGGTATTTAGCTGTTAACTAAATTTTCGTAGGTTTAAATCCTTCCAGTCTAGTAAGGTCTTAGCTTAATTAAAGTAATTGATTTGCATTCAATAGATGTAGGATGTAATCCTACAGTCCTTATCAGAAGTTAAACTTGTTTGTTTTCTAAGGGCTTTGAAGGCTCTTGGACTGTATATCCTAAACTTCTATGGAATTAATTGGGGGGAAAGAGGGAGTGTGAGGGTGCTTATTACTGTTAGTGTTGATATAATGAAGTTGTGTTTGGGGTTTGGGTGGTGGGATATTATTTTGGAGTTATTGTTGGTTGGGAATATGGTGAGTGAGGTAGAGTAAATTAGGCGTGTGTAGAAGAATAGGTTCAGTAGGGCTATTATGGCTATTAGTGTTGCTATGGTTGAGGAGTTATTTTTTAAGAGTTCTGAGATAATAATTCATTTTGGTAGAAATCCTGTGAGGGGTGGTAGGCCTCCTAGGGATAGGAGAATTAAAGAGGTTATGATTAGGATTATTGGGGTTTTATTTCATAATAGTGATATAGAGTTAATTGTTGTAGTTGAATTTATTATGAGTGCGATGAATATTGGGATGGTTAATATGATGTAAATTACTAGGTTAAGAAGTATCAGGTTTGGGTTGTAAGGGAGGATAGCTATTATTCAGCCTATATGAGCAATTGATGAATATGCTATAATTTTTCGTGTTTGTGTTTGGTTTAGTCCACCTCAGGCTCCTACGAAGATTGATGAAATTGCGAGGGTGGTTGTGATGGTTGGGCTAAGGAGATGGAAGATTTGAAATAGAATAGATAGTGGTGCAATTTTTTGTCAAGTTAGTAGGATTAACCCGATGTGAATTGGGATTCCTTGTGTGACTTCTGGAAGTCAGTAGTGGAATGGGGCTAAGCCTAGTTTTATAGATAATGAAATTAATACAAGGTTAAGTAGGATGTTGTTTGTTTGTTGCTGGAAGGTTCATGTACCTAATTGTTTATAATTAAGTACAATGGTTATTAGTATAATTATTGAGGCTGTTGCTTGAGTAACGAAGTATTTTGTGGCAGCTTCTGTTGATCGTGGGTTTTTTTTGTTAATTAAAAGTGGGATAATGGCTAGAAGACTTAATTCTAGCCCTACTCATATTAGGAGTAAGTTGGAGCTGGCTATTGTGATTGTGGGTCCTATAAGGATGGAAAAATAAATAATGATTAGCGTGATAGGATTGATTAGTACGGGAAGGGTTCAAACCAACATTTTCGGGGTATGGGCCCGATAGCTTGATTAGCTGACCTTACTGTGTAGAATAGGGTGTATTGGTAGCACGGAGAATTTTGGATTCTCAGGTGTAGGTTCAATTCCTATTATTCTAGAAATAAGAGGGCTTAAACCTCTATAATTTACTCTATCAAAGTAATTCTTTTGTCAGACATATTTCTATGTGTAGGGTGGAATACCCGCTAGGAAAATTGGAATGGAGATGTGTCATATGCATAGGGCTAGTGTTAGTGGGAGGAAGTTTTTTCATAAGAGATGTATTAGTTGGTCATATCGGAATCGGGGGTAGGATGCTCGGATTCATAGGAATGTTGCTGATAGAAATAGTGTTTCTGTTATGAAATTGATTGAGTAGAGTTCTGGGAAGTTGATGAGGTATAGTGGTCCTAGGAATACAATAGATGAGAGGGCATTTATTAGGATAATATTAGTATATTCGGCTATGAAAAATAGTGCGAATGGGCCTGCTGCATATTCGACGTTGAAGCCTGAGACTAGTTCAGATTCTCCTTCTGTTAGGTCGAAGGGGGCTCGGTTTGTTTCAGCTAGGGTTGAGATGTATCATATTATGGCTATTGGTCAGGCTGGGATTAGGAGCCAGGTATATTCTTGGGTGGTAATGAGTATTTGTAGCGAGAATGAACCACTTATTAAGAGGACGGAGAGTAGGATGATAGCTATTGTGACTTCGTATGAGATGGTTTGGGCGACAGCTCGTAGGGCACCAAATAGGGAGTATTTTGAGTTGGATGCTCATCCTGATCATAGAATAGAGTAGACCGAGAGGCTTGATGTGGCTAAGATAAACAATATTCCTAGGTTTAAGTTAATGAGGGGGTGAGGTATTGGTAGGGGGATTCATAGGCTTAAAGCTAGGGTGAGTGATAGGGTGGGGGCAATGATAAATAGGGATATTGAGGTGGTTAGAGGGCGTATAGGTTCCTTTATAAATAGTTTTATAGCGTCGGCGAATTGCTGCAGAGCTCCGGCTGGTCCTACAATGTTGGGTCCTTTTCGTAGTTGTATATAGCCTAGGATTTTTCGTTCTACTAGGGTGAGGAAGGCTATGGCAATTAGAATGGGGACTAGGAGTATTAGGATATTAATAATATACACTATTAGGGAGAGGATTTGAACCTCTGGGAAGAAGGTTTTAAGTCTTTCGCAATTGCCTGGCTCTGCCACCCTAATAACCTGATCTAGGTTAGTTTGTGGTACAAATATATTTTATTAAGATTTTTTTCATAAATTAAATTGGGAGCGCTTTTTGTAAGGTGGCTCCATTTCTCTTGTCCTTTCGTACTGGGAGAAATTGTGAATAGATAGAAACCGACCTGGATTACTCCGGTCTGAACTCAGATCACGTAGGACTTTAATCGTTGAACAAACGAACCATTAATAGCTTCTGCACCATTGGGATGTCCTGATCCAACATCGAGGTCGTAAACCCTAATTGTCGATATGAACTCTTAAATAGGATTGCGCTGTTATCCCTAGGGTAACTTGGTCCGTTGATCAATAATTGGGTCAATAAGATATTTATGTTACTTTGACTTGTTGGTCTAAGTTAAAATCATTCGGAGGATTTTTTATTCTCCGAGGTCACCCCAACCGAAATTTTTAGTTTATATTTTGTTTTTTGGGCCGTTTGGCTGGTGTCTTGTAAAATTAAACTAATAAATTAAAGCTCCATAGGGTCTTCTCGTCTTATTATAGTATCCCAGCCTCTTCACTGGAAGGTCAATTTCACTGATTAAAAGTAAGAGACAGTTGAACCCTCGTTCAGCCATTCATTCTAGTCCCTAATTAAGGAACAAGTGATTATGCTACCTTTGCACGGTCAGGATACCGCGGCCGTTTAACTTTAGTCACCGGGCAGGCGATGCCTCTAATACTTATCATGCTAGAGGTGATGTTTTTGGTAAACAGGCGGGGTTCGTGTTTGCCGAGTTCCTTTTACTTTTTTTAATCTTTCCTTATGGCACACCTGTGTTGGATTAACGGATTAATGTTAGGCAGTTTAATTAGGGGGTTAGTGCCTATGATTCGGTAATTGACAATGGTTATCCGGGTTGTCATACGCTTGTGCTAGGAGAATATTATTCTTGTTACTAATATTAACAGTATTTCATTTATATGTTTATAGATTAGCCCAATTTATAGAATAGGAAGTGATTATTATTAGTGGAATTAGTGTTTATTTTATGTTGAGCTTGAACGCTTTCTTTATTGATGGCTGCTTTTAAGCCTACAATGGTTAAGTTAATATATGGTTGTTTATTCACTATTAAAGGTTTTTTCCATTCCTAAAGAGCTGTCCCTCTTTTGGCTATAATTTAAATTTACATTTTGATTTGTAGTTCTTGTGGTAAATTTAAAGTTGAACTTAGGTTCATTTTTGGGCAACCAGCTATCACCAAGCTCGCTAGGCTTTTCACCTCTACCTAAAAATCTTCCCACTATTTTGCCACATAGACGGGTTGATTCATAAAATTGTTTTTAGGTAGCTCGTTTGGTTTCGGGGTTCTTAGCTAAAGTTCTTTTGGTTAAGATTTTTCTAGTTAATTCATTATGCAAAAGGTACAAGGTTTAATCTTTGCTTATTTGTACTTTGAATTAGTCTTTCATCTTTCCCTTGCGGTACTTTCTCTATAGCTCCTAATAGGTAAATTTCTTTCTCCAATACTTTTTGTTTATTAAATGTTTTAACTTACGTGGGGGTATAGTTATGTTTGTTGGTGTTAGGGCTAGGATTGGTTCAAAGTGTCCATTTTCATGGATTCTTCTGGGTGTAGGCCAGATGCTTTATAGTTAAGCTACACTGTGATTATTCCAAGCACACTTTCCAGTATGCTTACCTTGTTACGACTTATCTCCTCTCATAAATTTATTAGTAAAATTATTTATAGGCATATTAATTTAGTTTGAGGAGGGTGACGGGCGGTGTGTGCGTACTTCATTGCGCTATTCAATCAAGCTCTCTATTCTTAATTTACTACTAAATCCTCCTTTGTCCTTTAGTTTCATAAAGGGTATCGTAATGTTCTTTGGAAAGAAAATGTAGCCCATTTCTTCCCTCCTCATTGGCTACACCTTGACCTAACGTTTTTATGTTTGTTCTTGTGCTTACTTTTGTACCTTTTTAGGGTTTGCTGAAGATGGCGGTATATAGGCTGAATTAGCAAGAGGTGGTGAGGTAAAGCGGGGTTTATCGATTATAGAACAGGCTCCTCTAGGTGGATATAAAGTACCGCCAAGTCCTTTGAGTTTTAGGCTGTAGCTAGTAGTTCTCTGGCAAATATTTTTGTATGTAAAAAATTATTTAGGTTTAAGGCTAAGCATAGTGGGGTATCTAATCCCAGTTTGGATCTTAGCTGTCGTGTATTATATTAATAGTTAGAATTACTTTCGTTATTGGGCTTAGGTCCTAACAATGAATTTTCACATATAAGTTGGATTTTAATTCTAGTATTTGAATTATAGTTGACACGTTTTACGCCGAGAATAATTAGTTTGGGTTAATCGTATGACCGCGGTGGCTGGCACGAAATTTACCAACCCTAAGAGGTATAGCTTAGTCAAACTTTCGTTTATTGCTTAATATTTATCACTGCTGAGTCCCGTGGGGGTGTGGCTAGGCAAGGTGTCTTGAGCTATTTTATGTGCTTGATACCCTCTCCTTAAATTTTGATGTAAATGTTTAAGGGATTTTACACCGGTTTGTGGATGCTTGCATGTGTAATCTTACCTCCAACTAATTATAAGGCTAGGACCAAACCTTTGTGTTTATGGGATTTGGACAATCCATCTAAGCATTTTCAGTGCTTTGCTTTATTATAAGCTACATTAAC